TCCCCCAATCGGGTAGTTTTTGGCGAGACTCCATTAAAAAAAAGGGCCGAGCTTTCTTATGGTATCTTTATGGATATTGAATAAACCCGAGGTTTTCTTCTTGATTATTTTTTTCTTTTCGACATCTACACTTTTTTTATTCTCTAGGTAGGTTATCTATGAAATGCCAATCCAACACAAGTTCTTATTATTTTATAATAATAATATTATTATTTTTCTCAACGTTCATATTGACAATAGTGTATTGAAAAAATATAATTGATCGTGGATAAATAGATCTATTTATCCACGCCCTATAAGTTTTTTTTTACTTTACTTCATGTAAGCGATAGGTTCCTTAAATTCTCTGGGATATATTTCATTTATCTTATCCGGGAATTTTTAAGCATTATAGCTGTTCATTTTTATGTTCATAATTTACTATAAAAAAATGTTTTTGATGGGGTTGTGCAATCCAATCTCTTTTTTTTTTTTCGATCGTATCTACACACCATAATTCTATTTTTGGGTTGCTAACTCAACGGTAGAGTACTCGGCTTTTAAGTGCGGCTAAAATCTTTTACACATTTGGATGAAGGAACGGATTCGTCCATACCGTTGGTAGAGTTTGTAAGACCCCGACTGATCCTGAGAGGGAACGAATGGAAAAAACAGCATGTCGTATAAATGAATAACTCATATCATAAATAAATAACTTTAAGATAGAGTACTTAACCCTTACGGGATCGGTACAAAATATTTGTTTAGTTTGTTAGAGTTTTAATTCTTAGAGCGGTACAAAAAATCAATTATGGTTGGATCGAGTGAATAAATGGATAGAGCCAAAAAGCTCCAATTATAGGGAAACAAAAAGAGCAACGAGCTTCGGTTCTTAATTCGAATAATTACCAATTACCCGATCTAATTATACGTTAGAAATATATTAGTCCCTGGGGCGGGCAAAGGTTATGAAATCACTTTAATAAGTGGATTCTTCACTTTTTTTTTGAATCCTAACTATTCTATTAATTATATCCCTGTGCGGAGACGAATGTGTAAAAGAAACAGTATATTGAGAAATATAATTCTAAAGTCAAAAGAGCGATCGGGTTGCAAAAATAAAGGATTTCTAAACATCTTCGGTATCTTATAACGAACAAGAACCAATCGGATGGAAAAAGAGAGAATCCATGGATTAATCATTTCCAAGGTATCTTTTCTTACTATGATACCTTGATACCTTGTTTTGACTGTATCGTACCTATGTATCGTATCATTTGATGACCCAAGAAATCCCCGGTTTTGGTTCAAATCGAATTTCAAATGGAGGAATTACAAGGCTATTTAAAGATAGATAGATCGCGAGAACGGGACTTCCTATACCCACTTCTCTTTCAGGAATACATTTATGCACTTGCTCATGATCATGGGTTAAATAAATCGATTCTTTATGAGCCTATGGAAAATTTAGGTTATGACAAAAAATATAGTTTAATAATTGTTAAACGTTTAATTACTCGAATGTATCAACAGAAGCATTTGATTATTTTTACGAATGATTCTAATCCAAATTTTTTTTTCGGGCATAATAAAAATTATGATTCTCAAATGATATCAGAGGGGGTTGCAGTCATTGTGGAACTTCCATTCTCACTGCGATTAGTATCTTCCCCAGAAAGTCAAGAAATAGACAAATCTATGACTACTTTACGATCAATTCATTCTATATTTCCCTTTTTAGAGGATAAATTATTACATTTAAATCATGTATTAGATATACTAATACCCTACCCTATCCATCTGGAACTATTGGTTCAAACCCTTCGCTCTTGGATACAAGATGCTCCCTTTTTGCACTTATTGAGATTCTTTCTCTACAAGTATCATAATTGGAATAGTCTTATTACTCAAAAAACGAAAATGATTCTCTTTTTTTCAAAAGAGAATCAAAGATTTTTCCTGTTCCTATATAATTTTCATGTATATGAATCGGAATCCATATTTGTTTTTCTCCGTAAACAATCTTATCATTTACGATCAACGTCTTCTAGAGCTTTTCTTGATCGAACACATTTTTATAGAAAAATAGAACATTTTTTAGTGGATTTTCGTAATGATTTTCATACTATCCTATGGTTGTTCAAGGATCCTTTCATCCAGTATTTCAGATTTCAAGGAAAATCCATTTTGTCTTCAAAAGGAACCCCTCTTCTGATGAAGAAATGGAAATATTACCTTGTAAATTTATGGGAATGTCATTTTTACTTTTGGTCTCAACCGGATAGGATTCATATAAACCAATTATCCAATCATTTTATCGATTTTCTGGGTTATCTTTCAAGTGTACGACCAACTCCTTCAGCAGTAAGGAGTCAAATGTTAGAAAAGTCATTTATTATAGATATTGTTATTAAAAAGTTTGATACTATAGTTCCAATTATTCCTTTGATTGGATCATTGGCTAAAGCTAAATTTTGTAACTTTTCAGGACATCCCATTAGTAAGCCTGCTTGGGCGGATT